AAAAAAAAAAAAGATTGAACTGAAAATTTTTTCTGGAAATATCCATTTTCCTGGAGAGACAGATAAGATATCCCGACACTGTGGCATCTTGATACCACCAGGAACAGGAAAAACAAATTCTAAGGAATCCAAAAAGTTGAAAAATTGGATCTATGTGCAAAGGATCACACCTACTAAGAAAAAGTATTTTGTTTTAGTTCGACCTGTCGTGACATATGAAATAGCGGACGGTATAAATTTAGCAACACTCTTTCCCCCGGATCTGTTCCAAGAAAAGGATAATATGCAACTTCAAGTTGTCAATTATATTGTTTACGGAAATGACAAACCAATTCGGGGAATTTCTGACACAAGTATTCAATTAGTTCGGACTTGTTTAATTTTGAATTGGGACCAAGACAAAAAAAGTTCTTCTATCGAGGAGGCCCACGCTTCTTTTGTTGAAGTAAGGACAAAGGGTCTGATTCAAGATTTTTTAAAAATCGACTTAGTGAAATCCCATATTTCGTATCTGAGAAAAAGGAATGATCCGTCAGGCTCGGGATTGATCTCTGATAATGTGTCAGATCACACTAATATCAATCCCTTTCATTCCACTTATGCCAAGCCAAAGATGAAACAATCACCTAGGCAAAATCAAGGAACTATTCGCACCTTGTTAAATAAAAATAAGGAATGCCCATCTTTGATAATTTTGTCATCATCTAATTGTTTTCGAATGGGTCCATTCAACGATGTAAAATTTCACAATGTGATAAAAGAATCAATTAAAAAAGATCCTATAATTCAAATTAGGAATTCAATCGGCCCTTTAGGAACAGCCCTTCAAATTGTGAATTTTTATTCATTTTACTATTTAATAACTCATAATCAGGTCTTGGTAACTAAATATTTGCAACTTGAAAATTTAAAAGAGACTTTTCAAGTAATTAAATATTATTTAATGGATGAAAGTGGGAGGATTTATAATCCTAATCCATGCAGTAACATCGTTTTGAATTCATTCAATTTGAATTGGTATTTTCTCCCTCACAATTATTATGATAATTCTTGTGAAGAAATATCTACAATAATTAGTCTTGGACAGTTTATTTGTGAAAATGTATGTATAGCTAAAAACGGACCACACCTAAGATCGGGTCAAGTTTTGATTGTTCAACTTGACTCTGTAGTAATAAGATCTGCTAAGCCTTATTTGGCCACTCCAGGAGCAACTGTTCATGGCCATTATGGAGAAATCCTTTACGACGGGGATACATTAGTTACATTTATATATGAAAAATCGAGATCCGGTGATATAACGCAGGGTCTTCCAAAAGTGGAACAAGTGTTAGAAGTGCGTTCAATTGATTCAATATCGATGAACCTAGAAAAAAGAGTTGAGGGTTGGAACGAGCATATAACAAGAATTCTTGGAAGTCCTTGGGGATTTTTGATTGGTGCTGAGCTAACTATAGTGCAAAGTCGTATATCTTTAGTTAATAAGATCCAAAAGGTTTATCGATCCCAGGGGGTTCAAATCCATAATAGGCACATAGAAATTATTGTACGCCAAATAACATCAAAAGTGTTGGTTTCAGAGGATGGAATGTCTAATGTTTTTTTACCCGGAGAACTAATTGGATTGTTGCGAGCGGAACGAACGGGGCGCGCTTTGGAAGAATCGATTTGTTACAGGGCCGTCCTATTGGGAATAACAAGAACATCTTTGAATACTCAAAGTTTCATATCCGAAGCGAGTTTTCAAGAAACTGCTCGAGTTTTAGCCAAAGCAGCTCTCCGGGGCCGTATCGATTGGTTGAAAGGCCTAAAAGAGAACGTTGTTATAGGTGGGATGATACCCGTTGGTACCGGATTCAAGGGATTAGTGCACCGTTCAAGGCAACATAAAAATATTCCTTTGGAAACCAAAAATAAGAATTTTTTCGAGGGGGAAATCAGAGATATTTTGTTCCACCACAGAGAATTATTTGATTCTTGCATTTCAAAGAAGTTCCATGATCCACTCGAACAATCATTTAGAGGATTTAATGATTCCTAAAAGTAAAAAAAAGTCGTTTTTTAATAAAAAAAACTCTCTAGGTCATTTGATGTGGTCATGAAAAAACAGACAATAACAAATAGAGGGTAGCGATTTGGATCGTATATCGACACGGCCAATCTCCGGTAGAAGAAAAGGTTCCGTCGGAACAATTATTTAGTTCAGGGCACCTCGTCGCTTTTTTTTTTTCAAAAAAAAAAAAGAGGAAATGTGGGGAGAAATGACAAGAAGATATTGGAACATCAATTTAGAAGAGATGATGGAAGCAGGAGTTCATTTTGGTCATGGTACTAGGAAATGGAATCCTAGGATGGCACCTTATATTTCTGCAAAGCGTAAAGGTATTCATATTACAAATCTTACTAAAACTGCTCGTTTTTTATCAGAAGCTTGTGATTTAGTTTTTGATGCAGCAAGCCGGGGAAAACAGTTTTTAATTGTTGGTACCAAAAATAAAGC